ATTAATTTATCTCTATCAAGATCTTTATTTTTATCAAAAAATAGACCCCAATTTTTGACATTGTTTCCATTGCAAAATATTGGATTTCTATCCACACCATGCCTAGTCTTTGAATTGAAACAAATTAGAATTCTTAATTCTCTACGACATCTAGATGATAAAATATTTTCAGGAACAAGCAAATCATAATTATTTTTGTCTCTATTTCCAGTTATCCTTTGATAATGTCTTGAAATGGATTCATCAAAATCCTTATCCTTCTTATCAACATATCTTTGTTCTCGGTATCTTTGATTAGTTTGATGCCTACTCTTATGAACTAATGAAATACCTACGGTTTGATACATAATAAACTGTCCATCATTTTTTACAGACAGACGAAGGGGTTCAATAATCAATATCCCCCTTTTCATCAATTCTGTAAGAGTTAAATTCTTCTGAATCAGCATTATATCCAGATTCATTTCTCTCCTTTGAATAGAGGATATAGTAATTTTTCTTGGGTTTCTCAGTCTAAGCAGGAGACAATATACTTTGATATTATTGATCATTCTTTGATTCAAAGCATCATCCCATCTCAATTGAAAAAGTAAATACTTTTTCAGGAAGAAATCGAGTTCTGCTTCTGTATTGCTCTTGTATTGTTTTTTCTTTTTATGTTTTTTCATGTTTGATTCCAAATAATATTCTTCAATATCTTTTTGTTCGTTTGAGAAAACAGATACAAGATTTCCTCGGTTTTGTGCATTTAATCTAAGATCTCTTTGGCCTGCAGATTCTTTTTCTTTTTGATTTTGATTCTTTAATTCCATTTTTTTTTTTTCATTCGAGGGTATAGCCCCTTTTTGCTTTCTATTAATGTTTTTATTTTCACTAAAATTTTCATTTATATTAAAATTAAAAAAAAGCAATTTCCTTGGTATAAACCACGATTTCATTTTATATGCATTATAAAGTAGTACAAATTCTGGGAAGAACCAAAGTTCCAGATTCGATATAGGACGACTTAGTATTTCTTCATTCATTCCCATCCAATCAAAAAAGATCTTTTTTTGATTGGGTGAATTGATTTCTTGATTTTGATGAATCGTAAGATAAAAAAGATCTTTTTTATCAATTTTATCAATTATTTGATAATTATTAGTCCCGGTCTTAGTATTTTTATTATTGTTGGTATCGATCTTGATCCAGGCCTCAATATCGATTTTCTTTTTAAGACAAAAATGGATAATTTTCCAATCAAAATATTTTCGATCCGGATTTTTTTCCATATACATAATATCACTTTTTCCTAGATAATTTTTGCTAGGGATATCCCCTAGTATATCAAAAAATTTGCCTTTATGTGTGTTGTAATTATAAGAACTCTCTTGATTCTTATTTACTTGGAATGGTGATCCATAAATATATGGGTCCCTCTTATTTTCATAATTAATAGATCTAGAAGATAAAAGATTATATCTATAGTATTTTTGAAAATTCTCTTTTTGATTTGGTAATGAATAAACTTCGTAATCATTTTGTTTTTTGTAATGAATTAATTGGTCTTTTTCATATGAATTCTCTTTGTTTAAATCTTGATTTTGAATTGTACGATATTGATTGATTCTATTTCGCCATTTTTGTGCTATTAATCTAGACCATCTAATCTGAGATAAATGGTATTGATAATGACCTCTTAACCAGGTTTTCCATCGATTTATTCCAGGATTCCGAAGTTTCTTATGTCTTAATTCAGAATGAATTATTCCTTGTTTTCCAAAAGAATCTTTTATTGAAGTCTTAAGAAAAAAAGATGTTCCGTGATATTGAAGAATAGATCTTAACTTATACAAGTTAAGAACTTGTCTTTGTGATATTTTGTAAAATACATATGCTTGTGACAGGAAGGATAAGTCAAAAAAATTCTGTGAATTCTTATTACTAATATTATAAAGTGACTTTTTTATAGTCGAAATAAAGTGAATTTTATTTTTATTTTTTTTATTAATACTTTTTTGATTTGTTTTATTATTGTAAATGGATTTATCAAAATTTTTTTTTCTTGATTCAAGAAAAAGTTGTATATTAATTCTGGGAATATTAATGATAGATAGAATGATATCTATGTATATCCTTTCATTGAAAAATTTTATAAAATAATGTAATTTACGGATTAATCGAGCATTTCGTCTTTTTAATATTTGCCAAATATTTTTTGGTGATTCGAATCTTTTAGCATTATAACTAGTTTTATTAAGACTAATATTTATTTCTGGAGTCACTTTTTTTTTCTCTTTTGTAATTCTTTTTATTTGATTTCTGATTGTGCTTGTTCTATCAGTCAGATCCTTCATTTTTTTTTCTGTCAGTAAAAAATTTGTCCAATATGTAGATTGAATTCGACTAAAGGATTTATGAATTATCTGATTGCAGATTATAGAATCTTTTTCTTTTTTAGTTTCGCTTGATTTATATACTTTTCTAAATCTAAATAATAGAATTGAATTTACTTTTGAGA